TAGATATTTTATCAGACCTATTGGGGATACTAAGGAGGAGTCCAAAATTTATATCCATTTGTCATAATATTAGGTATGGATCAGCTAGATCACGGCGAATTCTTCAGAAAAAATGTCGTCTTCCACGATGGAATCGGATAAGTGAGATTTCGAGTAAGTGTTTCCATAATCTTCTTCTGTCTCAAGAAATGATTCATCGAAATAATGAGTCACCATTGATATCGACACATCTGAGATCGCCAAATGCTCGGGAGTTACTCTATTCAATCACTTTCCTTCTTCTTGTTGCTGGATATCTCGTTTCTGCACACCTTTTCCTTGTTTCCTCAACCTATAGTGAGTTACAGACAGACTTCGCAGAGTTCAAATCTATGACGACTCCATCATACATCATGGAGTTGCGAGAACTTCTGGATAGGTACCCTCTACCTAAACCTAACCCGACTTCTTGTAAACTGGATTTTTTCTGGTTAATAAATCGCTTTCTATTTTTTCTAGAACAAATATATCAAATTCTCCTTGAGATCACTGAGAGTGGTGAGTTCGTAAGGCTGTTGGATGATGTTGTTGTTCTCAGTGAGAGGGTCAAATTAGTACGCTTTAAGAAGGCAAGGGGAGATTTTCATTTCGAGTACAGTCTCAGGGGTATCGGACTAGATCCACCCCCTTATTTTGAAAATACGAGCCATCTAAGTCATACAAGTAAAGAGATCTATTTATCGCTAAGAAAAGTTGTGAAGCTTGATTGGAATGATGAGAAAATAGACTCCTGGGTCGTGAAAAGTGATCAGATTGAGGATAAAGAAAGGGCATTGATGGTTCATTTTTTGAACTTAACGACAGAAAAAAGGATTGATCAAATTCTATTGAGTTTGACTCATAGTGATCATTTATCAAAGAATGACTCTGGTTATCAAATGACTGAACAACCGGGAGCAATTAACTTACGATACTTAGTTGACATTCAGAACAAGGATCTAATGAATTATGAGTTCAATACATCCTGTTTAGCAGAAAGAGGGATATTCCTTGCTCATTATCAGGCAATCAATTATTCACAAAGCCCGTATGGGGCTAATCGTTCATCTCATGGAAAACCCTTTTCGCTCCGCTTAACCACCCTATCCCCCTCTAGGGGTATTTTAGTGATAGGTTCTATAGGAACTGGACGATCCTATTTGGTCAAATACCTAGCGACAAACTCCAATGTTCCTTTCATTAAAGTATTTCTGAACAAGGTCATGGATTCCAATTTTATTTTTGATGATAGTGGGGAGGTTGACGAAGATTTTGAGGATGGTGGCGATGTGGTATTTGATAATAGGATCGATCTTGAGGAGAGTGACGGTTTTATTGAGGATGACGATATTGGGGATAGGGAGCTGGAGCTTGTAACTATGATGAATGAGTCGCCAGTTACGTGTTTGCTACCGTGGTTCATAGACCGATTTTTTCTCATCCTTCAACTCGAATTAGCAAGAGCAATGTCTCCTTGCATAATATGGATTCCAAACATTCATAATCTGAATTGGATCGAGTCGATGGACTTATCCTTCGGTCTATTCGTGAACGATATCCCCCAGGATTGGCAAAGTCAAAAGATTCTTGTTATTGCTTCGACTCATATTCCCCAAAAAGTGGATCCCTATCTAATAGCTCCGAATAAATTAAATACATGCATTAAGATACGAAGGCTTCTTAGTCCACAAGAACGAAAGCACTTTTTCACCCTTTCATATACTAAGGGATTTCACTTGGAAAAGAAAATGTTCCATACTCATGGATTGGGGGCCAATGTACAAGATCTTGCAGCACTTACCAATGAGGCCCTATCGATTAGTATTGCACAGAAGAAATCAATTATAGACACTAATACAATTAGATCTGTTCTTCATAGACAAACTTGGTATTTGCGATCCCGTGTAAGACGGATTCGGGGTCGTGAGATGCTTTTCTATCAGATAGGAAGGGCTGTTGCACAAAATGTATTTCTAAGTAAGTGCCTCATAGATCCTATATCTATCTATCTGAAGAGGATATCACCTGACGAGGGGGATTCTTATTTGTACAAATGGTACTTCGAACTTGGAACGAGCATAAAGAAATTAACGATACTTCTTTATATTTTGAGCTGTTCTGCCGGATCGATCGCTCAAGACCTTTGGTCTCTATCCGGATCCGATGAAAAAAATAAGATCACTTCTTATAGACTCGTTGAGAATGATTCTGATCTAGTTCATGGCCTAATAGAACTAGAAGGCGCTCTGGTGGGACCCTTGTGGACAGAAAAAGATTGCAGTCAGTTTGATAATGATCGAGTGACATTGCTTGTTCGGCCCAAACCAAGGAATCCCTTAGATATGATCCAAAATGGAGTTCGTTCTATCTTTGATCGGAGCTTGATCTATCAACAATACGACACGGAGTTTTCACTAGAAGAGAGTGCAGAGGACGTACTCGAGCGCATAGCTTGGAGTCCTAGAATATGGCGCCCCCTGGA